TTGACCCGATTTTAAATGCGGTCCTTTTTTGGCTATACATACATTTTCACAAAGAAACTGCCCAAGACTAACAATTGTAGATGTCTCTTCACAATAATTGTAATGGATAAAATACCAATTCAAATTGAATGGATTCAAAATAATGTTACTGCATGAATAGGGATTATAAATTTTACCTTTTTCATCCAGTAAATAATATTTAAGTATTTGAAAACTCTGTTTTAAATTGTCAAGTTGCAAATAGTTAGTTAGTAAGATCTGATTATGGGTTATTAAATGGGAAAATAAATCCAAATTAGAAATTGGAAAGCCTGTTCCTAAGGGGCCCAACGAATTACTAATTGTAATTAGGGGGTCCTTTTTGATTGATTCTTTTATTACATTGGGAGATTTTACATCGTTGAATGGACCTATTCGAGAACAATTGGATGATGACAAAATTCTCAAAGATTGAGATTCCTTATTTCGATTCAACAACATATGAATAGTCCCTTGATTTGCATTAACGGATTCTTGAATGCTTGCCTTGGAATAGGAATGAATGGAAGAAAACGGATTGACATTAGCGCGATCTGATCCATTCTCAGAGATCAATCCTGCACCCGACAGATCGTTCCTTTTTCCGGTATACGAAATAGGTGACTTCGCTAAGTCGATTCTTAGAAAATCTCTAATCAAACCATTTGTCCTTATTTCAACAAAGGAAGCACACGCCTTTTCGATCTTTTTGTCTTGGTCCCAATTCAACACTAAACAAGTCCGAACTAATTGAATACTTGTGTCCCAAATTTCAAGAATTGGGTCGTAATAAAGGATATAATTGACAACTCGAAGTTGTAGATTATCACTTTCCTGCAAGAGATCCGGCGGGAAAAGTCTTCCTAAATTTATACCATCCGTTTTTTTATATGGGACTACAGGTTGAACCAAAACAAAATATTTTTTTTCATACCTGGAAAGTTTCATTCGTTGGATATAGAGCCAATTTTTCAATTTTTTGTATTCTTTGTAATTTTGTTTTCCCCCTCCTGGTGGTATCAATCGGAATGTCTTATTTGTCTTTCCAGGAAAATGGATATCTCCGGAAAATATTATCAGTTTGATTTTTTCTGCTTTTTTCTTGACTCGAACCAATCCGCCTACCCGACTTCTTCTATTTAAAGTGATTTGCGTATCTACCCCAATAATACTATTGTGCCGTACCATTATGGACGAAGATTCGGCCAAAATGTGAACTTCCACGGGAATAAAAAAAAATGGATTTACTTCCTTTTGGTATTTTGGCCAAAATACCTTGACTCCTCGATACTCAATCAAATCCTCTTCGTTGACGATTGAATTAAGTTCTCTAGTTTCATATTTAGTAAGTCCCGAGCTCTTTCTTATATATCGAGGATCATCGAAATAAGCAAGAATACTATTTCTACGCAGAATACCATTTCTGGGGATTTCAATTGAGATACCTGAAGAAGGTATTAGTTGGTTCTCGCCTTCTTGAAGCGATTCGAGTGGGATGATGACTCTATTTCTTCGCCTCTTCGCCAATAAATCAGAATTCCCCTCGAGAATGGCCGGATTACAACGACCAGTACATGTCATTCGATTAAGTTCTGAATAATCGGGAATCCTATCTCCCTTTTGATTTTTACCAGAAAAATACGAACTAAAAAATTTGTGTCTCGCTTGATTATTAGTTACTGAGGGGTTAGAAATATATCTTCGCTTAACAGAAAGAGAATAAGCGTTCATTTGATCTTGATCCTTGTGGATCGAACAGGGTCCTAGACTGGATCTCCAGGGCTCCCCTAATAATATCCATAAATGACTTGTTTTTGGTAAGAGATGAATATTACCATATGTAAATTCAGGTGCATGGTACACATCGGTATTCCAGTGCATTTCGCCCTCTGAGTCAGAATAAATATGTTTTCGAACCTTCTCTTTCAAATTCAAAGTGGATGTTCTCGCGCGAATCTCAGCAATGACTTGTTCTGATTCTACATATTGATCGTTTTGAACTAAAAGAAAACTTTTGGGCGGAATACACACATTGTGTATAATATCTTCACTCTCGATAGTTACATACAAGTCTCTAGAACATATAAAAGCAGGATGTCCATGACGTGTACGTGTCGGATGAACTAAATCCTCATTGAATTTTATTTTTCCATTAGAAGGGGCTCGCACATGTTCTGCAGTACCCCCTGTGAATACTCCGCCGGTATGAAAAGTTCTTAATGTTAATTGAGTGCCCGGTTCTCCAATAGATTGACCTGCAATAATACCTACAGCTTCTCCCAATTCGACCAGGTCGTCATGAGCTGGACTCCGGCCATAACATAATTGACAAATCCAAGATGTACTCCTACAAGTAAAGGGGGTTCGAATAGAGATTGGTTGTGCTCTAAAAGTGATGAATCTATTGACAAGTCCAATTCCAATATCTTGATTTCTAGTAGCAATGCATCGTGAACCTATATATATATCATCTGCTAATACACGCCCAATTAATGTTTGGATAAAAATCCTGTCCGCCATCATTCCATTTCGAGGACTTACAGAAATACCTCGAACGGTGCCACAATCTGTTCGACGTACAACAATGTGTTGAACTACTTCAACAAGTCTGCGCGTGAGATATCCTGCATCTGATGTTCGGATAGCGGTATCCACAACTCCTTTACGGGCTCCGTAGCAAGAAATAATATATTCTGTTAAAGAGAGCCCTTCGCGTAAATTGCTTTGAATGGGTAAATCAATCATTTGCCCTTGGGGATCCGACATTAATCCTCTCATACCTACTAATTGATGTACCTGAGATGCATTTCCTCTGGCTCCCGAAAAAGACATTATATGAACTGGATTAAAAGGATCGGTCATCCGAAAATTTGGATTCATTTCTTGTCGCAAATATTCACTTGTGGCATACCATATCTCGATCGATTGACGTAATTTTTCTACCGCGTGTACATTCCCATAATGATGGTGTTTTTCCAAAATAAAACTTTGTTGTTCAGCGTCTTGAACTAGCCATCTTTTAGAAGGTATTGTTAAAAGATCATCAATTCCTAATGAAATGGATGCGGCGGTAGCTTGTCGGAAACCCAGAGTCTTTACTTGATCCAGGATATGTGATGTATATCCTATTCCATAGTGATCAATAAATCGACTAATAAGTCGTTTCATGGCAGTTCCGTCTATCACTTTATTGTGAAAGACCTGAGTGGGCCGTTCTGCCATCAGTACCTCCATATTGCGCTGAGTAGAATTTGACAATGGGTTTGAGTCAGTGATTGGAAAACTTCCTTTTCTAGATCTTGATTCACGTATAAATTCCGCAATTATGGTCCTAGTTAACCCGGCGAGACTCGAATTCCCGCGGGTAGCATAGAATTACAACAGCCCTGCCAAAACCCCTGTATGGCTTCTTCTATTTCTCGATAAAGAGAAATATGACCAAGAGTGGTTCGAATATATATATATAAAATTTCCCTTTTTATACTTCTTACTATTAGATAGTGTCCATAAATCTCATAATAGGTACCCAAAGATTCATAGTGAATTTCGATGGGAGCTTCTCTTGCAGCAATAACGCGTTGATCTAGTCGCCATCGCAGCCACAAAGCACTACCTAAATTGATTCGTTTTTGCCGATAAGCGCCAATTGCATCATAGGCATTACAAAAAAAGGGTTCTTTTTTTTTTGTATACTTATAGTTATTATTTTCATTTTGATAGTTTCTACGATTACATGGATTATACCTATTTACACAAATACCCCGACGATTACCACTCGTTAAGACATAGAGTCCACTAAGCATATCTTGCGTTGGTGCAGAAATGGGATCTCCAATAGTTGGAGACAAAAGATTCATATGAGAAAACATAAGTAAACGTGCCTCTGCTTGAGCCTCCAAAGATAAAGGCACATGAACAGCCATTTGATCCCCGTCAAAGTCTGCATTAAAGCCCTTACAAACTAATGGATGTAAACAAATAGCACGCCCCTCCACTAAAACAGGGAGAAATGCCTGTATGCCTAATCTATGCAGAGTAGGCGCTCTATTCAGCAATACAGGATGGTCATCCAGAATTTCCTGAAGTATTTCCCATACAATCGGTTTTTTTTTTCGAATTTGACTCTTAGCAACTCCTATGTTCGAAGCAAGATGTTTTCTAATTAGGTCACGAATTACAAATGCCTGGAAAAGTTCTATTGCTATTTCGCGAGGCAATCCACATCTATGTAAGGAAAGTGAAGGGCCCACGACAATCACAGACCGCCCTGAATAATCGACCCGTTTACCAAGCAGAGTCTCGCGAACTCTTCCTTCTTTGCCTTCAATTACATCTGAAAGCGACTTGTAAACTCTATTATGATCGTCCCTCATTGGTTGTCCGCAGATTCCATTATCAAGAAGTGCATCCACGGCTTCTTGTAGCAATTTTTCCTGAGATATTATTAATTCTTCTGGCGTAGCTATACTTGTTGTTAATAGATCTGTAAGAGTATTATTCCGATAGATAATTCTTCTATAGATTTCATTAATATCCGAGGTCACTAGTTTATCCTCATCTATATGATAGATTGGTCTCAACTCAGGAGGAAGAACTGGTAATAGACACAAAACCATCCATTTTGGTTCTATATTTGTTCGAATAAAATGCTTAGCCAATTCCATGCGTCTAAGCAAAAAATCTTTTCTTCTTCCAACTTTTCGATCTTCCCATTCGTTCCCCGTGGGTTCTTCTTCCTCCAATTCTTTCCATTCTACCAACGAATAATCTATAATACTTCGTAAATCTAGATTGGCTAATTGTTGTCTGATAGAACCTCCCCCGGTAGACATCTCTCGATTTCGAAATGTATCGAAGCTCCGGGTAGTAAAAAAAATGGGGATCCTGTATTTCCAGGGTTGGATTTCATATTCCAATAAACCCCGTAATCGTAAAAAAGTGGGTTTTTTATCTATGGGCCTAGCAAAATAAAAATTGGGATA